TGATAGAATTGAAACACGCAACAACGTTTTATTTTTATTACTATGCTAGTTCTAACGATTTATTACTGACGAGCCATAGCAATTGCACCTATCAAAGCAACTAAAAGAATTATGGAAATGAGTTCAAATGGAAGGAAAAAATCTGTTGATAAATGAATCCCAATTTGTTGACTATTACTTAAAAAATCTTGTTCTATAATCTGGTTTGATCTTGTAGTCCAAATAATACCGTACCATGACGTATCTGTAATAATAGTAATTAGTGAAGCAAAAATACTTGCACAAACCATCGCAGTCACCCCATCCCCAACGGTCCAAAGAGTAAAATCGTTGTAAGATGCTGAACCATTCATAAACATCACAGCAAATATGATTAAAACATTTATAGCTCCCACGTAAATAAGGAGCTGTGCGGCCGCTATAAAATGGGAGTTTGATGAAATATATAATAAAGATATACAAACAAGAACCAATCCCAATGAAAAGGCAGAATAAATTGTATTAGTAAGTAATACCACCCCTAAACCTCCTAATATAATAACCAATCCTAGAAAGACTAAAAGAAAATCATGTATTGATCCGGGTAAATCCATTTTTTGTAAAATAAGAAATAAATAAAAAATCTTTCATGATCTTATTGACCTGACCAGGAAATGGACCCTATTTTTTATGATATGTTTTTATGAATTTAATTCTAAATGCTAAGAAATTCTAATGAGTGTAGATTGATGTGTATCCAATAATTGAATCAATCTCGTTTTTTATCAGAATAATAAATTTAAAATGGGAGCTATATATGTTAAAAAAATTACTGATAGATGATATATCACTCGATTTTAACTCCAAATGACGCCTCGATTCTCATCAACTAATTATTTGGATTTCTATTGTAGTTATTGACCAAGGAAAAATAAAACTAAAATTTTTTAATCATGGGGTTGACGTATTTTTTCTTTGAGGCGAATTCAAAATTGTTCTAATTGTGTAATCGTCAATTACTGGCATTGGTAAACGACCCAAAGCTATTTGATTATAATTCAATTCGTGACGATCATAAGTAGAAAGTTCATATTCTTCAGTCATTGATAAACAATTTGTTGGACAATACTCAACGCAATTACCACAAAAAATACAGATTCCGAAATCAATACTGTAATTAAGCAATCGTTTCTTTCTAATATTCGTTTCCAATTTCCAATCCACAACAGGTAAATCTATAGGACATACACGAACACATACTTCACAAGCAATGCATTTATCAAATTCAAAGTGGATTCGACCGCGGAAACGTTCCGATGTGATTAATTTTTCATAAGGATATTGAATAGTTACAGGTAAACGATTTGCGTGCGATAAGGTAATCATAAAACTTTGACCAATGTACCTTGCAGCTCGGACTGTTTGTTGACCATAATTCATGAACCCGGTTACCATGGGGAACATATCGTGAATATATCGAATTTTTTTTTTCTCTTGTTTGGGACAGGTCGTGATAGTGTATTTACAGTGCAAGGAGTTGGGAAGAAGTTGTTAATAATAGATTACCTAGAGAAATAGGTAAAAGAAATTTCCATCCAAGGTTTAATAATTGGTCCATTCTTAACCTAGGTAAAGTCCATCTTGTTGTGATAGGAATAAACAAGAACAAATATGTTTTAGCTAATGTAATAAAGAGAAAAATTGTGGTTCCAAAGACGCCACCTACTTTATTTATTTCAAATAGTTCAGGAATAAACATGTACGGAATAGAGAGATTCCACCCACCCAAGTAAAGAACTGTTACAAACAATGAAGAAACTAGTAGATTTAGATAAGAAGCAACATAAAATAAACCAAATTTGATACCAGAATATTCAGTTTGATAACCCGCTACTAATTCTTCCTCTGCTTCTGGTAAGTCAAAGGGTAATCTCTCACATTCTGCTAGGGAGGAAATTATAAAAACGATAAACCCGATAGGTTGACGCCACAAATTCCATCCCCAAAACCCATATTTTGCCTGTGCCTCAACTATATCAACTGTACTTGAACTGTTAGATAATTATAGTCGGTGATAACATCACTGTTCCCATCGCTATTACAGAACCGTACATGAGATTTTCACCTCATACGGCTCCTCCAGGACCACAAAGAAATCTAAGGACCGGATCGGCATTCTTTATGGCGATATGTTCTAGATCGAGTAAAAATCTATTGAGAGGTCCCGAATTAGACCAATGTAATTCTGTCTGCTATAATAAAACAAAAAAAGTACTTCTGAATTGATCTCATCCTTTAATAATTTAGAATGTTTTTTTGAGTAATAACTTAAACCTTCAATAAAATACTCCTTCTATAAATATTCATAGATATTTGAACCCAGCTTTTTCAATTACGAAAAAGAATTAGATATTACATTAGTTCATAAATAATGCCAAGAATTTGCTTTCTATATAAATTAAAGAATAAAGATCTTTCTCTCTCTTTTTTTATTCATTTTTTATTGTAATTGCAGTCTTTCTACTTTTTCGTTCCTATTCTTGTTTCTAAAAAGTGGATTCAAAAAAAGTAAAGGATTATTTCGTTCTTGATAGTAATTTCTTTAATCGGTGGATAGGAGCATACTCTGGATCGGAATCATGGGGAGTACTACCTGATCATTTCTACTAACGTAAAGCCCCAATTGGTCTTCCTTTTATGCGTAAACGGCCCTTTGTATAATTTACATAATCTCTATTACTAATCCCTTGTGTAATTTGGTGTTTCTAACCATCCACTCATTTTTGCCCAATCGCCTGTTATGGTAGTCGGGTAATATAGCCAAACGCTAATGAAAACCCCATACAGTTGATCTTGTGAACCCGCTTCAAGCCATGATGCCCAACCAACCAATCTTGGGGTAAACAGTCTCTACTGCTTATATTTACTTTTGCTTAATCCTGGTACATAGGAAATGAGACTCGACTTCTTACTGCAAACTTATAAGCTGTTTTTTTCACTCATAGAACTATCTGATTTAGTTCATCAACACTAACGATGAACAAAAAACGGAGACTATCTATTCAACGCTTTCCGCGAAAGAACGGAAATAGTAAAAAGTTTATGTCTCAACGAATCACACGTAGAGATATTGATAACACGCATAGAGTTAATGGTATTTCATAACTAATGGATTGAGCAGCTGCTCGTAAACCACCTAAAAAGGAATATTTATTATTTGATCCATATCCTGATATAAGAAGTCCAATAGGAGCAATACTTGAAATAGCGATCCATAAAAAAACCCCGATATTTATATCAGCTAGGATAAGATGATAACCAAAAGGAATTACTGAATAACTTAGTAAAATTGATATGACCGCTACCGATGGTCCGATACTGAATAAACCACTATCTCCTCTAGATGGAATAATATTTTCTTTAACAAGTAGTTTTGTCCCATCTGCTATAGCTTGGAGAATTCCTAAAGGGCCGGCATATTCAGGTCCAATACGTTGTTGTATCCCTGCGGATAGTTCTCTTTCTAACCACACAATTACTAGTACACCTATTGTTATTCCCAATACAAGAGTCAAAATAGGTATAAACATCCATATGATCCCATAGATCTCCTTTAAAGACTCCAATTTGTAAAAAGAATTGATATCTTGTATTTCTGTTCTATCAATTATCATTTCAACGGTCAACTTCTCCCATAATGATATCTATACTACCTAGTATCGTCATAATATCAGCCAATTTCATTCTTTTAACTAACTGAGGAAGAATTTGCAAATTGATAAAACCTGGCGGTCGTATTTTCCATCGCCAAGGAAAAACACTTTGATCTCCTATCAAAAAAATGCCCAACTCTCCCTTTGGTGCTTCGATTCTCGCATAAAGTTCTTGTTTCGACAATTCAAAAGTGGGCGAAGGCTTTTTACTAATGAATCGATATTCAAAATCATTCCATTTTGGATCCCTTACTATATCAAAGCATCGGTTTTCTAAATTCTCATAGGGCCCTCCTGGAATTCCTTCCAGAGCCTGTTGAATAATTTTTATAGATTCTGTCATTTCGCCGATTCGTACTAAATAACGAGCTAACGAATCCCCTTCTTTTTGCCATTTGATTTCCCAATTAAATTCGTCATAACACTCATAATGATCAACTTTACGAAGATCCCACTTTATTCCGGAAGCTCGTAGCATTGGTCCTGATAAACCCCAATTTATTGCTTCCTCTTCGCTAATAATCCCTACTCCCTCAACTCGGTCTAAAAAAATAGGATTTCGTGTAATAAGGTTTTGATATTCAGCAACCCCTGTTAAAAAATAATCACAGAAATCTAAACATTTATCTATCCAGCCATGGGGTAGATCAACAGCGACTCCTCCGATACGAAAATAATTATGCATCATTCTCATACCAGTGGCAGCTTCGAATAGATCATATACTAATTCTCTTTCTTTGAAAATATAGAAGAAAGGGGTTTGTGCCCCAATATCGGCCATAAAAGGTCCGAGCCATAACAAATGAGAAGCTATACGACTCAACTCCAACATAATTACTCTGATATAGCTGGCTCTTTTCGGTACTTGAATATTTCCTAACTGCTCTGGTGCATTTACGGTTATCGCTTCTGTGAACATAGTAGCTAAATAATCCCACCTTGTTACATAAGGCAAATATTGTATAATTGTTCGGTTTTCTGCTATTTTTTCCATTCCTCTGTGTAAATAACCCAATATTGGTTCACAGTCAATAACATCTTCACCATCTAGAGTAATGATGAGTCGAAGAACACCATGCATTGATGGGTGCTGAGGACCCATATTTACTATCATGAGGTCTTTTTTTGTAGCTGGTACATTCATAGGTTTTTCCCCGATTGATTCTTCCACGAATTGCCGAAAATAATAAAAATTCAAGATCGAACATCAAATAATTAAAGTTCTTTAAAATTAAAATTAGTGAGTTAAAATTAAAATTAGTGAGTTTTTGGCTCACGAATTTCCAACCGACCAATTAATTCTTTATAACGTACTCGATTTTTCTTTGACAAATAAGCTAGTAATCGTTGACGTTTTCCCAGAATTTTACGTAAACCTCTCTGAGATAAATAGTCTTTTCTGTGCAATTCCAAATGTGAAGTAAGTCGTCGTATCTTATTAGTGAAACTTAATACTTGAAATTCAACAGACCCCGGGTTTTCTTCTTTTTTTTCTTGGAAAAAAACTGAAATGAATGAATTTTTTACCATAAAACGTAAATTGCTCCCCCTTTTATTGTTTAAAGATATTTTTTTTATTGTTAATTTTACTGATCAGAAATAATAAAAAAGAATAATGCTAACCATTTGAATCGGGTATACTAAATTAAGTTATCTACTCTTAATCTTAATTTTCTCAAAAAAAAATTCCGTTGATTTTTTTATTTATAGATCGAATTATCATGGAATGTAAGATACTACATGTATGTATTAGTTTGCTTTGAAATATTAGATATGTTATCTGATATCTAGCAAAAATTTATCGTCGTCTATTTTAAAATTGTGGATATTGATATTGTGGATACATATGTAGCCTTAACACACTGAAACTACTGCTATTAGTGGTATCAAACCAATAGCGATTCATACAAGCTAAATCTTCTAATCGATAAGTGGGCCACAGAAAGAACTTTAATTTATTTAATTTATTTTTATCTATATCAAGACTTGGGCTTGTATCCAAAAATTTAACACAGTTTTTTACGTTCGTTCCATCCCAAAGTATGGGATTTAGACCCGCACCCTTCCCTTTTCTTGAATTGAATGAAATTACAATTCTCAATTCTCTCCGACGTCTAGGTGATAAAATATTTTCGGGAACGAGCAAAGCATAATCGTTTTTATCTCTATTTCCAGTTATTTTTTGATGTCTTGTAAGGGATTTAAAAAAATTATTTTTATCACCATATCTTTGATTAATGCGATCTTTATTCTTATGAACCAATGAAATACTTATGCTTTGATATCTAATAAATTGTCCATTCGTTTTGACAGACAGACGAACCGGTTCGATGCTAACCCCCCCTCCTTTCACCAATTCGGGAATATGGACATCCTTGTGACTCAGCATTATATTGAAAATCATTTCGCCTCGTTGCAGAGAGGATATAAAAACTTTTCGCGGGCTTCTCAGTCTAAGCAGGAGACAATATACCTTGATATTATTGATTAGTTGTTGATTAAAAAAAGAATCATTTCTAAATTGAATAAGCAAATTATTTTGTAGGAAAAAATCTAATTCTGTTTCTGTAGCGCTTGTGTTTTGCTTTTTATTTGTATGGTTTTTTATGACTGATCCCGCATAATCTTCTTCAATATATTTTTTTTCATTGATGTTTTTATTTGTACTAATCGGTGCATTTCCCTGAAAAAAAAAAAAAAGTAATTTTATGGGTATGACCCAGGGTTTTATTTTATATGAATTATAAAGTAACATAACTTCTGGGAAGAACCAAAGTTCAAAATCGGATATGGCCTTGCTTTGTATTTCTTCATTCATTCCCATCCAACCAAATTGTTTTTTATTGAAGGGGTTGATGCCTTCATGAATTGTGAGATAAAAAGGATATTTCTTATACATTTTATCAACTTTTTGATCGTGACTAGTCTGTTTATTACTGGTGCTATGGATCCAAGCCTCACTAGTGAGCTTCTTTCTAACACTAAAATGGATAATTTTCCAATCCGCATATTTTCTATCCGGATTTTTAGCCATAATAGCATCTTTTCCAAGATAATTCTTGATAAGTATAATCGCCAACCCATCAAATAATTTTTGTTTATCTATGTTGTAATTATAATAAATCTTTTCGGTATTGTTTACGTGTAATGATGATACATAACTGTAGGAGTTCCTCTTAGCTTCATAATTAATAGATTTAGATGAGAAGAGGTCATATTCAGAGTGTCTTTTAAAATTTTCTTTTTTATTTGGTAATAGAGAATAAGTTTCTTTTTCATATGAATACCATTTGTTTAAACCTTTTTTGGGGGCTTTATTAACTCTATTTTGCCATTTTTGGGCTACTAATTTAGACCATTGAATTTTAGATAAATTATATTGATAATGAACCCTTAACCAATTTTTCCATTGATTAAGTCTAGAATTACGAAGTTTTTTATTTTTTAATTCGGAACTAAATATTCCTTGTGTTCTAAAATATCCTGTTAGTTCGTTTTTCTTTAAAACGGGTGTTCCGTGATATTGAAGAACAGATCTTAAGTTAATAACGTGGGTTTTTGATAATTTGTAAAATACATATGCTTGTGACAAAGAAGGTAAGTTCTTTGAATATTTTTTAATATTACTAATATTAGAAAGTGACTTTATAAAGTGAATTTGTGTGTTTTTTTTTTTCTCAATTCTTGCGGGATTTGCTTTAATATAAATAGTGTAAATGTATTTTTGAACTTTTTTTGTTGTTGATTCAAGAAAAACTTGTGTGTCGATCCGAAGAATATTAATCATACCTAAGAAGTATATCCTTTGAAAGAAAAATTGTATAAAAAAATGTGATTTACGGATTAATCTAATCTTTCTTCTTTTTAACACCTGAAAAATATATATATAGGATTCTAATCTGTTAGCATCATTACTTTTTTTGTTCGAACTAATGTTTTTTTCTGAAGTTAGATTTTTTTTTTTTTTTTTTAGTTTGTTTATTTGAGTTATGATTAGGCTTGTTCTATCAGTCAGCTCTTTTGTTTTTTTTTCTGGCAGTGAATAACTTCTCCAATCAATAGATTTTAGTTTACTGGGTGGTTTATAAATAATAATATTACGGATTAAAAAATCTTTTTCTTTTTTAGTTTCACGCAACTCATATACTTCTCCTAATCCAAATAATAGCTTTGGGTTTATTTTTGCTAATTCTTTTTTTATTTTTTTTATAAGGAGAATGCTTTTTTGAATTGTTGTTGAGACCTTTAGAGAGAAATTTGTTCGTTCGTTTAATCTTCTTAGAATTGGAAAACAATTCGGCTTCCTTTTTAGAAGCATTTTTCCAAGTTCTTTTAAAATAGGTGCAAAAAAGGAGGATCGTTTTCGGGGAGAGCAAAAAGGTAGGTCGGTTTCCATCCCCCAAACAGTTAAAAAACAAAAATCATATTTGTGTGTTTTTTTTTCTCTATAAGGAGAGTCTGGATTAGATCGGTGCCAAGGTTTCAGACGGAAAGGAAAGAGTATCTTTATTTGAATACCCTCTGTTAACCAGTTTGTTGGAAATTCATTGTCTGCTAATTGAACACCGTTATAGGTGCATTTAACATATCTTTCCTTCTTCCAATCGGTTAAATCCTCAGACCATTCTGGAAAGTCAAATAATAGCAGACGACCAAGATTTTTAGCTATTATAAAAGAGGGTAGTAGAATATATTTTCTAAGGATTGCTTGTGTTAGTAATATTGAACTTCTTATTACTTGACCCAATAGAATAGTATCCCAAATTTCTGCTGTTTCGATCTGCGCTTTTTCTTGCATTTTGTGCTTGTAACTTTTATCTACTCTTAGTTTATCTTTTTTTTTTTTAGCTTCCTCCACATAATCCGAAATTTTAAATTCTGTCTTTTTACCCATCCTAGTTATAAAAATAAATTTCATCAGTTTGGAGATATCAAACGCAAAAAATAGAGGGCTTTCTATTCTGTCCATGAAAAGGGGGGAATGGGCGTTCGCTTGAACCTGTTTTGAAATAATCATTTTCCGTCGTTGAGCGCGCATCGATCCCTTTATTATCTCTCGACGAAAATCGGATTGTTCATAATAACGTAATAAAGTTACTTCCTCTGTTTGAAGGGTATTATCGGGATTCTGCTGATTATCATTAAAAATTATTATAAATTTAGCTTTTCTTGAACGAATCTGAGGATCCTCTGCCAGGCCTTCGTCATTTGCTTTTTGTTCGTGTTCGAAATCGTTGATTAATTTATATGACCATCGAGGTATTTTTTTGCGTATTTCTTTTATGCTTACTCCAAGATATTTTTTTCTAATTGTCTGATCGTTGGTATCAGTTAGAACTGCATTGAATAATAATTTTAAAAATTTTGATTTAGAATCCAAAATTTTTTTTTCTAGAAATAAAGAAAGTCTTTTCACATTTAAATACGATGGTGATTCTGTATTTATATTTAATTTACTAATAAAGTTAAAAAAAGGTTCTATTTCCGTTGATAATGATTTTCTATCAAACGCATACATATCCATTTTTTGATCAAATTCTACATAATCAGTATTAGTAGTAAAAAGCATACCATGGATCTTATTTATCCAAAGAGTTCCCATGTCATTTTCGATGGAGGGTGAAAACAAAAAGGCAATTGTTCCACGATAGGGACCAGTCAAGAGAGGATCATATTTTTTCGGCAAGTATGCTTTTTTGATCTTATTATTACATAATTTCGTTCTTTTTTTTATTACATACATAGGAACAGATCCCTTGTCTATAGCCTGTAGTCTACTTAGAAATTCATTGCTTAGATTCTTTTCTTTTTGGTCTTTGGTATGAACCCATTGATTATACAGTTCATAAGAGAAGTGATTTTCCATTGTATTTGTGTACAAAGTCATTTTTCTTTGTATCATTTCCAAAAAAGTTGACAAACTGGATGGATACGTAAAAGATATTCTTTGGTTGCCATCACTTCGACATGTGTAAAAAATATATTGTGACGTTTCATTTCTTATAGCTTTTTCAAATTGATCATTTTTTATATACCGCAATGGACGATTCCATCGCTTATAGTCGAAAAGACGGGTCACAAGAGGTTTTTCAAACCAGAAGAAAATTGCTTCTTTTTCTTTGTTTTTTAGTATTTCTAACTTCGCATTTTCTTGATTCCCATCCAGATCAGAAGTTTCAGAAACTGGGCTATTGTTATAGCATGTCTCCTTAAAGTCAAAGTGGAATTCATCCTTTGTTTTTTCCGTTCCATTCACTCGGATCTCTTCCGTTTCATCGATTTTGTCCGGATCCTCCTTTTCTTCCGAA